GGATTCTGTCGAAGAAAGAACAAACCCTAAACTAAAAAATAACTAAAATAGTGAAGTTGATAGAATATTCCATCTTTTCTCCCGCGACTCATCTTTCTCATACTTATTTGTCTTCCAAAGAAATTTAGATCATTAAAATTTAGAACCTAATTCCTCTCTTTTTCCACTTCGCTTGTATTGTTGTATTGTTTGTTGGGTTTTTGTAGTTCGGGCGGGTGGTTAGATTTCGTTTGATGGTTATATAAGGAAGACCTAAGGAAGGTAGGTTATAGAAAATAAAGAAAAGAAGGATAAATAAAGTTAAAGTAAAGGGGTTTTTTATTGGTCCGGGAATCCCTTTTTGGATTCGGTATGGATAAAAGATGTTCGTATGTTATACTATTCCATTCTCGACGACGAATTAATTTAATAGCTCAGATATTGTTATTCATTATATTGATCCGATTCAAGATCATCGATAGGTAATGCATTCATTGAATTGACAGGTGAAAGATTTATCATCTCTATGGGATTAAATCCCGAGTTATTGTGAAAAAAAACGATGAGATTATGGAAGTAAATATTCTTGCATTTATTGCTACTGCACTGTTCATTTTAATTCCTACTGCTTTTCTACTTATAATTTACGTAAAAACAGCCAGTCAAAATGATTAATTACTTTAAATGAAACTTGACTTCTGAATTCTTATCAATAGTTGAAGAAATCAAATGAAAAGTATTCTATTTTTTGAAAAGTATTCTATTTTTGTTTTGCGCCTTAAATGAAATCAACGGGCTATAATCGGCGGTATTCTATGAGATCCGAGAGTATGGTAAGTAAGAAATGAATTTCTTACTTACCATACTCTCTATTAGTGTTATAGTAGTGTATAAAATTGTTTCTAATAAAGTTGGTATACTATATTAGCTTCTATCTTCAATATATGTAGTTCTTAATCCATATATGGAATTTACGTAGGACCCAATTCTATTTCAATTCTATTTCTTTGATACATCTATTTATTCATTTATTCCGATGAATCTGAAATAATTATTTTGTTTTACTGTTATATAATACGTTTATCCACTATAATCCAATGGAATTTGGAAACGAAGATATTTTTATTTGAAAATGATTTCAATTCAAATAAAAAATTCGTTGCAGAATGATCTATAAAACAATTGATACCGTTTCATTCCTCAACTAAATTAGGAGTGCTTCTAAAGTCCACTTCTTCCCCATACTACGAGTGAAAGGGAAAATGTAAAGACTACCATTAAAGCAGCCCAAGCGAGACTTACTATATCCATGTGAATTATGTCCCTTATCTCTATGATAGAATTATTCCATTATTGCTCACTAATAATAGTAGAATGAATGGTCCAGAGTCAAAAAGGGATTCTGGCCGAACACTATTGATGAACCAATCAAAAAAATCCATTTCAAAAATTTCTATATGATTTATAATCGGGAAAGACTAAACACAAGTAAAATAAAAAATCAAAACTACAAAGGAATGTTACTAATGGAACATCTAGTAATAAAATAAGAGGGCACATTCCTTTTTTTCTTGCCCTTCAAAGTAAAAATAGATCAATTGCTATCTATTACAAACTTTTTCCTATTTGATCTAATACGTACCCTTTACCCGATTGTCTCTCTGAAGGAGTTGGGAGATAGTATATTATACTTTTGACGAGGGGTTAAAAAAAAGAATCATTTTTTCACGTTTTTTTCTATAAATTATCCATCTCAATCTAATAGTGATTGAATGCCTGAACACTCAGAGATTCTCGCGAGTCTATATATGTAGATTACAGTATAGAAATAGAAAGAACTTCCCCCAACCAGTAGTTAAATTATCTCCAATCAAGACCCAATAAGTAGACATTACATTAGTAGTAGAAAGGAATCGGGAAGTCTTGCTTCGACCATAAAAAAAATCTTTCTTTTCATTTTGGATTCAAAGATTTCCGATTTCCAATCTTTTACAAAATCCCCAGAACGGATGTTTAGAATCAACCAAGTATATTAAGTATTAACAGTCCCCTTATTCTGTTCTGGCTGGGTAAAATTAGGTTGAGTTATATCAGCAGAACAGAATAAGAGATTCCGATTCGTTTGCTGATGAGGCGGCACCCGGATTTGAACTGGGGAAAAAGGATTTGCAGTCCCCCGCCTTACCACTCGGCCATGCCGCCAAAACGATACACAATAGGAGAAATTTTTACCTTTTTTGTTGGATTACTCAATTTTAGTTTATTGTACTTGCATCCCCTTTTGAATCCTTTTCCTAACTAAACTTATCAAAATTAGAAAAGAAACCCGTTTTCCCCTTTTGATTGTCCCTTCGATTGATTGTATAGTATCTCAAAACACACAATGTCAAAAAACTTACCCTCACTTTTCTATTGAAAAATAAAATGTATATTTTCACTCAAAAAAAAAACCAAAATTTATGACAAACGGGATATTCGTTGACTGAGAATTCGTCAATGATTCTTGGATTTGAATCTAAAATTTGGTTTGCCAAACGACATAAGAAAATACAAATTGATACATACTTGATTTATCCTTTTCTTGATTTATTCTTTTGAATCAAAAATCCTTCTCAATTTCCATTATAACAAAAATGATAAGTATATGTAAACCCCAGAACGGAAATTGTTACACGGATACTAAATTGGCTATTTAGAGTATGTTGCCTATAAATAAAAAAATGAAGGGAATTTTTTGTAACAAAGAAAGGCCCGGCTGGGTATTGACCGGGCCAGGCCAAAAAGGCACTTCGAATAAAATAAAAGCAAGAAGGTCTTCTTTTTTTATCTTTCTATTTTGATCTTTCGAGCATCTAAATGGAATTGCTAATTCTATAATAACGATAAAGAATGTGAAAGAAATACTTAATTTAATCCTTACTTGATGTGTAATGTAACATAGTAATTATCTTTTTCAATTGGGAGAGATGGCTGAGTGGACGAAAGCGGCGGATTGCTAATCCGTTGTACGAGTTATTCGTACCGAGGGTTCGAATCCCTCTCTTTCCGTTGATGACTTTCTATTTTTTTCTAGTTAAGTGAGTTAAGTGTGTGGAATAGCTAAAAGAAAATAAAAATATGAAGAAAATTGTAAAATAAAGCAAGAAAAAAAATTTATTCTTCACGTCCAGGATTACGTCCTGGATCATTGGATAGGAATCCAAAGATGAAGAGAGAAACAAAGAATATTACTACTGTGTAAACGAAAAGTTTGAGAGTAAGCATTACACAACCTCCAAGATCATTTTTTGAAAAAGAAAAACGAGAGAAAAGAAAAGATAATAGATCCTCCATTTTTATATCACATATCTTATTTTGACACCAAGAAATGAATTCTAAAATAGAAAAGAATGTTCAGAAATTCAAATGAAGTTGTGAAGTTGAAATTTTTAAAAAGAGTCTTTGATTACCAGAAATCACTTTCATACCCCCAATTAGATGTTGTAAGCGACCCTAAGCTAATAAGGTATTTCGCCGGAAAGGAAAAAGGATTAAAATCGGGAAATGGGGCGAGCCGGATTTATCACGGCTATTCGATCATTGCAATGTTTGAATTGAAGGTTCATACTGTCAGACTTATTTGATCTTATCAAATGTTATCATTTTTCTAGAATAAATCATGAATTCTATAAGATACTATTAAAGATCTTATCGAAAACTTACAGCAGCTTGCCAAACAAAGGCTAAAAGAAAAAAGAACAGGGGTATGACTGGCATAACATCTACGATTGGATTCAAAAAAGCATAGGCTTCGGGCAATTTGGCGAAGAAAAGACTACTCGGATAAAGGGCAGAATTAAGACAGATCAAACTAAAGATATTAAGCATAACAGAATTTTTTTCGTCGAGATAATTGCATTTTGATTGAGTTATTGATATAAGGAAAAATGAAGAAAGTAAGGTAGACAAAAAAATCCTTCTTTTTCCACTCAATCAAAAATCCTCCAATTCTCAAAGGAGACTAGAAGAAATCATACTTTCATACAATATCTTAATTGAATTATATGTAATGATCAATAAATTAAGTTGAATTCTAGATATACACATGTCAAAATCCTAGCAACGAATCTATAATAAATTCTATATTCTATAAAGAAGAAAGATTTTCTATAGATAGTTGGACTGGAATTGACGAACACTTAATACCAATATTATTCTTTATTAGTATTAGTGTCCAATAAAAATAGAAATGGGGCGTAGCCAAGCGGTAAGGCAACGGGTTTTGGTCCCGCTATTCGGAGGTTCGAATCCTTCCGTCCCAGAGCATATTCCCTGTACCCGAATACTTCTTTTTTGTTCAACAAGGTTCTGTTTCACGGTCTAATATTGGATAGAATCTAATATTGGATAGAAGAGTATTCCTCTTTCTTTTTTTATTTTGAATGATTCTTTTCGGAATCATATCTGAATTTTTCACAAACTGAACTAAATCTAGTTCAAATGACATGCAAAAGTAACTAAACCCTTTTGATAAAGATGAGATGTAGAAAGATTACTTAACCTCAGGTTCAAATATGAAAATACATATAAAAGAGGAAGTGCTTAGCCTATAGGTATGTATTGTTATCAGGTATGTATTGTTATCCTATTTCAGTGACAAAAAGTCTTTCTATTTTTGTGAAAAAGAGTTTTCATACTTACTTTAAAAATGAAATTTTAAATATTTAACAATTATATTTATTTTCATTGTTCGATCTATTTAGATTATTTGCTTTACATCATTGAGAATTCCATTCGAAAAGAAAAATAAAATGATCTTTATTATGATAATCAAATGGAGTCTTTACTGTAAAACTTGACTCAAATAATGATATAGAAGTAAGAAACTTTTTCAAGTATAAAGATTTGTAATGATTCTTTATGGATTGAATCTTTGGGAAGTTTTGGGAAGTTGGAATTAGTAAGTCTATCTTATTGAGTCACTTGAAGAGGCAGAGTCAAATAGAATTTATTTTTTTATAATTTCTTTATTCGTGTGATTTCTGTTAGTTATGTTATTTCTCTATTTAGATTTCTGGATATTTCTGTTAGACATTTTTTGAGATAGAGATTTATATCAAAATGTTCCATTCATACAAAAAAGCCGGAGTCTTGCTAATATTTATTCATAAAAATATCGATTATCTATGTAGCTGTAGCTAAGAAAAAAGATAAATAACTATGTCTCTGTACCGACTGAACCAATGACTATTCATGATTTCATAATTGAATCAATTCCATACTGGTTCGAAATTAGAGGAATGTTATGGTTAAACTTCGTTTAAAACGATGTGGTAGAAAGCAACGTGCGACTTGAAGGACACGATCCGTTGTGGATTCTTATTCTTACATCCACCATTTTATATAGGAATGAAGGTGCTCTTGGCTCGACGTCGTTTTTCTATTCTACTAGAACCCTTCTTTTTTTATTGGGTTGTAATTGTAATGTAAATAGTTTGCGATGGAGCTCGAGTAGAAAGTATTGATTAATTTCTCAGGGGCAACGATCTAGGGTTAATGCCAATCAATAAATTGGAACAACTTCGTAAGTATATCTTCGATATAGAAATCGAAAGGATCCGATTCGAGCAAATTTTAAACAAATTTTAAATCCCAAAATTTTTGTTGGAACGGCTAAAACTTTTCGATTCACGGTGTATCGCGCACGAATAAACCATCGGTATGATTCTTTGATAGAAAGAAATCACAAAAAGGGGTATGTTGCTACCATTTTGAAAGGATTAAGAAACACCGAAGTAATGTCTAAACCCAATGATTTAAAACCAAGATAAAGGATCCCAGAACAAGGAAACGCCACTTCAATTGTCTCACGGATCCAAATACAGAATCCAAATCTATTTTAAACGAGACGAAAAAGGGGGGGTTAAAGACCACTCAAAAAATAAAAATATGAATATCTTTAAGATATTTTAAAGATATTTTAGAATTCTTGAACTTGAGTTATGAGTACAAATGATTTTTTTCAGGAAGAAAGCTAAAAAAAAAATGATTATGCGTTAAATTATAGACTAATTTATTTTATGGAGTCCTTTCCTATTTATTCTAATTTTATCCATAGACAAAACTTCTAATCATTTTTTCTCGAGCCGTACGAGGAGAAAGCTTCTTATACGGTTCTAGGGGGGGGGGATTTCTTTTTCATCTACATCTATCCCGATGAGCCGTCTATCGAATCGTTGCAATTGATGTTCGATCCCGAAGAGAAGGAAGAGATCTTCGGAAAGTGGGTTTTTATGATCCTATCAAGAATCAAACTTATTTAAACGTTCCCGCTATTCTCTATTTCCTTGAAAAAGGCGCTCAGCCTACAGGAACTGTTCAGGATATTTTAAAAAAGGCAGAGGTTTTTAAGGAACTTTGCTCTAATCAAATTCAATTAAATTAAGGAAATAAAAACTAAGGATAGGATAGTGATTTCTATATCATTTTGGATATCTTTTCTATACTATGTTTTTTTATTTCCTTATTTTTTTTTTCTTGCTCTACTTATTTTCTTGCTATCTTCGTATCTATTTTTCATTGCTTTTATAGAATCTTTTTCTAAGTAAACCTTATTTGATGGATCCTTACAAAATAGAAAATTCTGTCATTATAGAAAATTCTGTCATTACCTGCAGTTTTCATTCGAACTCTAATACCAAGTAAGAAACAAGGAATCGAAGTTCGTTATTCGACTTATTATGTATGGATTCAATACACTATTGATTGCATAAATCCTTTTCCATCGTATTCTTTTATTAACCTTTATATTGACAATATTGTATCGAACAAATATAATTCATCGTGATAAGCAGCTCTATTTATTTCTGTCCCATAGGTTTTAGGTTTGATTTTTTACCTGTTGATTCAAACGATGGGTTCGTTGGATTAGCTTTGCTACTCGGATTTTTGGTTGAAAAAGTGGATAACCTAGAAATAGGGGATAGTCCAGCATTTTTTACATTTCTTTACTTTTGATTTATTTCTTTTTTCGGGAAATTTTTTCGTAGATTACGTAGATTTATGGTTTGATTTAATCATTTTTTTATTCTGTTTATTCTGATTGTATCTACATATCCTTTTTCTATGTGGGTTGCTAACTCAACGGTAGAGTACTCGGCTTTTAAGTGCGGCTAGGATCTTTTACACATTTAGATGAAGCGAAGGATTCGTCCATACCATCGGTAAAGTTTGGAAGACCACGACTGATCCTCAAAGGGAATGAATGGAAAAAATAGCATGTCGTATCAATTAAGAGTTCTGAGAATATTTTATTCTTTCCGGCTCAAGACAAAGCCTTCGTTTAAATTATTCAAAGGGGCAAATAGAAGTCAATTTTAAGTTGGGTCGAATTAATAAATGGATAGAGCCCCATGGCTTCAATTAATTTCATTTTTATTATAGGGAAAGAAAAAGCAACGAGCTTCCGTTCTTAATTTGAATGATTACCCGATCTAATTAGACGTTAAAAAAATATTAGTGCCCAATACGGGAAGGCTTTCT